AAACATGACATTGACTTCTTCCCTCTTTCCAAAATAAAAATAAAACTCTTAGACGAGAATGTTGTGAACTAAAAAGGATCAGCACCTAACATAGAAAGCCCCAATCGTATAAACATACTAAAAACATCCAAAATTGTCAATATGGCTAGGACAAACCAAAAAACCATAAATAATTTAAGAAAAATAAAAAAGAATAAATTAATACCTGCCGAATATAGGGGGGCCAGAGCCCCCGCTCCATTATACTCAAAGTGATTTATTAATTGCGACCCCCATAAACAATTAGCATTTGTGTTAACATAAGTAGTCAAAGCTTCATAATCACGAGGAAAGACACCAAAAAGCGCAGAATAACCTGCGCCACTCCATTCCAAAGAAAAACAAATCAAGTCCTCCATCCGTAAATACAAAGATAAAAAAAAAAAAAAAACAAAAATACTCCTTTTATAAAATGGGAGGGATTCCCGGCCAGTCCATGGGGGGCATTTGTGCCTCATTTAACTGTCGCTCCAATCTCCTTGCTCCCCGAAACATAAGACTGAACACCAACTCCCAGGAAAAAGGTATCTCTCTTTCAAGCCTGTGGTTTGGCACCACCAAATGCCCCAACCCCATCTCTCGAAGCCGATCGGGGTGGTACAACATGGGATACTGCTCCGGGGGTGGGGTGCCTGGAAAGGGGGGGGGGCCTTCCCCCGCCTTCATATAAAAGGGGGTCTCTACCCCCTCCCACATATAAAAGGGGGCCCCAACCTCCCCCATCGAATGAAGGAGGGGGACTCCCTCCATTAAACTTAAAATACAAACAAAAGAATCTAGCATAAAAAGAAGTTTAATTATTAAGATTATCATCAAAACAAAAGAAAAAAAAGTCCCATCAAACAAAAAACGATCATAAAATTTATTTTTTAAAGCCTCACCAATAAGTCATAAGACAACAATTCCAATAATAACCAACAAAAACATCACCCTATCATGAAAAAAAAAAATTTCTTCCGCCACTGGATCTACCATATCTTGACAACCCAAACACCAAGCCTCTACCCCGTCTTGAAACATTTTTAAAAACTTCATTAATAAATATGATGTATTTAGTTAGAATTTTTGAATATTAAATTTCCCCCGTACGATTATTCAGTTTGTATTTCTATAACAAAAGGCAGCTCCTCATAAGTGTGGAATAAAGGGGGAGAAAGATGGACCCACTCTAAAGAGCCCTGATTCGTTCAACCTAAGAACTTTTCTTCTTTAACAAAAAGATCAAATACAATATATAGAAACCAAATAACGCCCAAAATTGAAACAACAGAACCTAAGGAACTTATTAAATTTCAACCCGCAAAAGCATCTGCAAAATCCGAATATCGTCTTGGAAAACCTGTCAAACCCAAAAAGTGTTGGGGGAAAAACGTCAAATTAACCCCTATAAACATCAACCAAAAATGGACCTTACCATAGAATTCGTTATAACAATATCCACTAATTTTCCCAATTCAATAATAAAAACCCCCAAAAATAGCAAAGACAGCCCCCATAGAGAGAACATAATGAAAATGTGCAACTACATAATATGTGTCATGTAGAACAATATCAAGAGAACTATTTGCTAATATAACCCCTGTTAAACCACCTATTGTAAATAAAAAAACAAACCCCATAGCCCAAAGCATAGGAGTGTCTAATCTTAAAGTTCCACCATAAATAGTGGCCAACCAACTAAACACTTTTATTCCAGTTGGCACGGCAATAATCATAGTTGCCGCAGTAAAATAGGCTCTTGTGTCCACATCCATCCCAACTGTAAACATATGATGGGCTCAAACAATAAACCCAAGAAGACCAATTGAAAGCATCGCATAAACCATCCCTAAATACCCAAAAATTTGTTTTTTAGCAACAAAAGTAGGTATTATTTGAGAAATCATGCCAAAACCAGGCAAAATTAAAATATAAACTTCAGGATGCCCAAAAAACCAAAATAAATGTTGGAACAAAATAGGATCTCCCCCTCCAGAAGGATCAAAAAAAGTTGTATTAAAATTTCGATCTGTTAATAACATAGTAATTGCACCCGCTAATACAGGCAAAGATAAAAGTAATAAAAAAGCAGTTATTAAAATAGACCAAACAAACAAAGGCATTCTATTAAAAGAAACACCAGGGGCTCGCATGTTGAAAATCGTTGTAATAAAGTTTATTGCTCCTAAGATAGAAGAAACCCCAGCCAAATGAAGACTAAAAATAACCATGTCAACAGAACCCCCAGAGTGCGCATAAATATCAGAAAGAGGAGGATAAACCGTTCATCCCGTTCCTGCGCCTTGTTCAACAAAAGCAGAGCCTAACAATAAAAACAAAGCAGGTGGTAATAACCAAAAACTAATATTATTTAATCGGGGGAACGCCATATCCGGTGCCCCAATATATAATGGCACTAGCCAGTTTCCAAACCCCCCAATCATAACCGGCATTACTAAAAAAAAAATCATAATAAAAGCATGTGCTGTTACAATTACATTATAAAGATGATCATCGCCTAGCATAGCGCCTGGCGCAGAAAGCTCCAATCGTATAAGCATACTAAAAGCAGTCCCAATTAGACCTGCTCCAACACCAAAAACTAAATATAAAGTTCCTATGTCTTTATGATTTGTAGAAAAAACCCAACGAATAAAATAGTTATTTTTCATTATGATGTTAATTAAAATAAATTGTCAATCTGGCTAAGACAAACCCAACATCCCTTACTCGATTTACGAGCATGGGTTCACCAAAAATTTATTAACAAATAAGAACATAGCCCAAAATAAACAGAAACGACGAATAGCCAAGTTTATTTAAAATGTTGCCTTTAATAAAACAACTAAATATCTGATGCACAACTTCTACCTCCATGATCTGTTAGAGGAAAGCTTCCCCAACAAATTATATATCATAAAATTAACGTAATCACACCGTGGACAATTAAAACAATTCCTATCAAAAAAAGACATTAAATAATTTTCAGTTAATTTTCTTCAACATAATAACAAAAACTCTGTCGCATGTCTTCCACATCTATAAGGTGAATATTGTGAGAAGTAGCTCATTCATCAATCCCCGCGGCGAGAAAGTCCTTTGTCAAAGGATCCTCCGAAGACCATGTAAATTGATCTAATAAAATATGGCCACTTAAATTCCCCTTATCTGTTCTTAAATAATGAACAAGCGTTCAATAGTTTCTTACCTTAACTTCACTCATTGGGCAATACTCCTTGAGAAAATCGATTAATTCATTCGCCACTATATAATCGTCCTGACAAAAAGCCTGGTTCGGCCAAATCAAAACCAACAACAGAAATAGAATAATGCCTCCAACTAAAAAGGAACGGCGATTTGTAGTCAAAACCCAACGAATAAAAGAATTATTTTTCATTATAATCAAATAAAAACAACTTTTTTTATTAAAAGAGACTCTTTTAAAAAGTCCTTTGTATTTATTTTTTTTCTAAAAAAAAAGTTTTTTTTTACTTGAGGTAAAAGAATAAACAAAAAAAAAAATAAAAGAACAAAAAACAAAAAGAAAGTACACCCGTATTGATTTAAAAACATTGTTGTGTTTAACTGTGGCATTTTCAGAGAAAGTAGGACTTGCACCTACATTTTTAGCTTTGAAGGCCAATGGCTTACTTTTAACCGAATTCTCTACAATAAAACCATAAAAACAACAACTCCAATAAAGAAAACCAAAGCATAATTAAAAACCAGCCCAGACTGAAAACTACTTAACCTTTGTACTTGTAAAATCAAAAAATTAACAATTCCTTTTGGTCCAATAAGCTCTAACACCCCCTTATCAAGAGTTAAATTTGTAATTAAATGTCCGATTTTATATATTTTTTTTATAAAAAAAAAATTAAAAAAATAATTAATTTGTCAAGCAGAGCCTAAAAAACAATAAATAGAAAAAAAGAAAAATAAAGTTTTAGATAAAAAAAAATAAAAAAAAAAAAGCACTCCAAAAACCCCAACTAAACTTAAAAAAACAGGAAGGAGTTTAATATTTAAAAAAAGCACAGGGAAAGTCCCCATTTGAAAACACCAAATCATTTCTTTACAAAAATAACCCCAAAAAATACTTCCCAAAGCCAATATCCCCAAGGGGGCTAAAAGCAGTCCCTCCCCTTCCTTAAGAAAAAAAAAGACTCCCCGTTTTAAGTTTGTATTGGATAAAAAAGATAAAAAAATTAGACGAATAGAATATATTGCAGTTAATAAAACAGAGAAACACCCGAGTAAATAAACAAAAAATAAATAATATTGCCCAAAGGCAAACTCTAAAATCAAATCTTTTGAATAAAACCCAGTTAAAAAAGGAAACCCCATTAAAGAAAAAGATCCTATAATAAAAAAAATATAAGTTAGAGGAAGAAAAGAGGACAGCCCCCCCATTTTCCTTACATCTTGTTCATCAACCACCGCATGGATTAAAGAACCCGCACTCAAAAATAACAAAGCTTTAAAAAAAGCATGGTTCATTAAATGAAACAAACCAGTAGAAAAATGAGAAAGCCCACAAGCAACAACCATATATCCTAGTTGACTACAAGTAGAATAAGCAATTATTTTTTTCAAATCATTTTGAACCAAACCAATTGTACCAGCAAAAAACACCGTTAAAACCCCAATCGTTGTTATAATAATTAACATAAGAGGAACGACATCAAACAAAGGAGATGCTCGAATTAATAAAAACACACCCGCCGTAACCATTGTTGCCGCATGGATTAAAGCAGAAACCGGAGTTGGGATACTTATAACTACTACTCCCATAATAGATAGGACTTTTTCTTTTACTCTTTTTTTTATTCTCACTCTAAACCCCCCTTTAACCACTCATAAACCAAACCTAAAGTTAATATAAAGAAAAACCCAACCATAGTTCAAAACCCAAAAGGGGCAATTGAATTATATAAAACACACCAAGGAAAAAAAAAACTAATCTCTAAATCAAAAATTAAAAATAAAATGCCAATTAAAAAAAATCGTATTGAAAAAGGACGGCCCAAAAAACTAAATGGCACAAACCCACACTCATAAGCAGAAACCTTTTCTCGATCTGGTACTTTCTCTCCTAGAAAAAAAGAAACAATAGAAAACAACCCCGCCAAAACAATTGTCAAAAAACAAAAAACAAAAAAACGCATCCTTAACCTCGTAAAGAACTAAAAGATTTTAAAACTATTGTCCCTCGAATACGATAATAAGCAACCAAAATAGCTAGACCAATTGAAGACTCCGCTGCCGCAATTGTTAAACCCATTATCATATACACTTGTTCTATTAAAACATCAATTTCTTTAGAATTTATTAAAAAGAAAAAAAAAGTAGATAATAAAACCAACTCAATGGAAACAATCATAATAATAAAATGTCCCCGATTTAAGACTATTCCTCAACTTCCCAATAAAAACAAAAGAACTACCAGAATTAGATATTTATAATACATTTCAAAGAACTACCAGAATTAGGTATTTATAATACATTTCAAAGAATGAAGGTATTCTTCAATACAAACTCCTTTTATAACAATTGGCATAAAAGAATGATTTGCACCACAAATCTCAGAACACTGTCCATAAAAAACCCCCGGCCTTTTAATAAAAACCCCCGTTTGGTTAAGACGACCTGGGACAGCATCTATTTTTAACCCTAAAGAAGGAACCGCAAAAGAATGCAAAACATCCGCTCCTGTAACCAAAAGCCTTATATGAGTTAAAATTGGAAGAATAAGTTTGTTGTCAACTTCCAACAAACGATTTTCCCCTGAAGTTAAATCCGATGTAGAAAGCATATAAGAATCAAACCCCAATGTCTCCCCCTCATAATCGGAATACTCATAAGACCAATATCATTGATGTCCAACCGCCTTTATGGTTAAAGCAGGAGAAACCACTTCATCCATCAAATACAATAATTTAAGAGAAGGTAACGCAATAAAAACTAAAATAACTGCCGGTATTATTGTTCAAATAATTTCTAAAAAAGTACCATCAACTAAAAAACGATCATAAAATTTATTTTTTAAAGCCTCACCAATAAGTCATAAGACAACAGTTACAATAATAACCAACAAAAACATCACCCTATCATGAAAAAAAATAATTTCTTCCGCCACTGGATCTGCCATATCTTGAAAGCCCAAACACCAAGCCTCTGCCCCGTCCTGAAACATTTTTAAAAACCTCATTAGTAAATACAAAGATATAAAAAAAAAAACAAACCCACATTTTAGCCTTTCATTTTACCCCTCCAAGTAATCGTTTTCTCAAAGAGTCGGGTCCTCCTCACTAACATTAGCAGCCAAAATCTGCCCTGCGCTTCTAGGAGATGAGGAGGCCGGCGGCTAATAAAGTAGAACCATATACCGAGCCTGAAATAGTAAAAGAAGTTTCATAATACTTCATTGCTTGTAGACCTGTAAATAAAACACCCAGATTAATCCAAAATTGTCAATATGGCTAAGACAAACCAAAAAATCATAAATAATTTAAGAAAAATAAAATTCATTGTGTGAAAAATTGTTTATATTCTTGCTTTACTCACCCTATTCTTATGATCTGGTTGCGATCGTTCTTAATTCAGCTATATCTGGAATAATAATAGAACACTCCCGAGATCAACTTTCAATTCCAGTAATTAATCCCCGCTGAATATGGGGTGCCAGGTCCTCCGCTCCATTATAGTCAAAGTAATTTAATAACTGTGAGCCCCATAAACAATTAGCATTTGTGTTAATAAAAGTCGTCAAAGCCTCATAATCAAGAGGAAAAACATCAAAAGGTTCAGTATAAGCCGCTACATGGTTCACTAAAGAGTCCGCTAAAAAATAAGGATCTAATTCAACAACACACCAAACGCCCAAACAATAGTCATAATAACAACAAATTAAGTGCCCCATCAATAAATACAAAGATATAAAAAAAGCCAGACTACATCCACAAAATGCCAATACCAACTTGCAGCTTCAAAACCCACATGTTGACGGCGAGTAAATTGATTAGATAACAAACGAAAAAAACAAACAAATAAAAAAGTCGTTCCAATTAAAACATGTAATCCATGAAACCCAGTTGCAACAAAAAAAGTTGATCCATAAACAGAATCTGACAAAGCAAACGGAGCCTCATAATACTCAATTGCCTGTAAACTTGTAAAGACTATTCCCAATAAAAGTGTTAAAAACAAACCCAACTGCGCTTCTTTTTTAGCCCCACAAACAATGGCATGATGAGCCCATGTCACCGTTGCCCCGGAACTTAATAGCACAGCAGTATTTAATAAGGGAACAGAGAAAGGATTTAATGCAGAGACACCTTGTGGGGGTCATACTACCCCTAATTCCACCGCAGGGGCCAAACTACTATGAAAAAAAGCCCAAAAAAAAGAAAAAAAAAAAAGAACTTCTGAAAGAATAAATAAAAGCATACCATATTTAATTCCTTGTTTTACAATTAAAGAATGATGCCCTTGAAAGGTAGACTCTCGTATTACATCTTGTCATCAAACAAACATAACCCCAACCATAACTAAAAGCCCTAATCATAAAAAAAAACGTTGGCCATAATGGAAAAAAGACACTAAACCAATAGTCAAAAAAAACGCGGCCGTCGCCCCCAAAAAAGGTCATGGAGATGGTTCCGCTAAATGATATGGATGATACCGCACCAAACAAAAGTCTATCGTTCCCTTTACCCCGCCAACAATTTATATCATAGATCCGCTCCTTACTATATTCTTTTATTAAATTTTTAACTTCAAGGTAATAATTGATATTATTAACCTTTGGGCATCAAGGGCCAGTTCCCTCACCCTTACTATGTTACGACTTACTCTACTTTGTTTACCTCAGTAGAGGCGACGGGCAATTTGTACTAACATTGCGGCAAATTCATTGAAACGCTCTACTTTTCAATTACTATTAAATTCAACTTAATCATCCTCTTTTAAAGACAATCCGAACTCTTTTTTTTTATTAAAAAAAAAATGTAGCGCATTTAACCCCAAAACATAAGGGCAATTTTACCTGACTTCAACCTTTCTAGGGTTTAATTTATTGTATCAAACATAAATTGACGACGGCCATGCAACACCTGAAAAAGCTAGTTTTGGTAAGGTAACTCGCGGATTATCGAATTAAGCAACACGCTCCTCTAAATAACAATGAACAGCCAAGTTTTTTGAATTTTAATCTTGCGACCGTACTACTCAAGCGACTTTCTTTTACTGTATCGACTACCAGGGTCTCTAATCCTGTTCGCTCCCAGAACCTTCGTGTTAAAGAAAAAAATAAATTGTCTTCACATAAAAAATTCTTTTTCTTCTTTTAATATTGCACTATTACTAAAAAAATTCTATTTATTTTAAATGTTTTACCTTTACACGCTTTCTGCTTTTTCTAAAAAACAAACCCTTAAGTTTCACCGCGTCTGCTGGCACTTAATTTGACAGGTTAAAAGGTTCTGCCTATGTCTTACTTTCGTATATTGCATAAAATTCTTTACTGCTGCCAATGTTTTCCCTTGTTTCAGTGAAAATGTGGTTAAACCATGCATCTTTGGAAAGAAGAAAATAACCTCTTCTTTTCCTAATACAATAAAAAAAAATAAGCTTTTTCTTTCACCCTCACCTGTTCGCATACACTAGCATGTATTACTCAGACCAAAAGCTTTTTAATCCCCAAAACCAAAGGACCCACTTTACTTATTTTCTGCCAATTTCAAACTATCTTCTTTTAAACAGTCCTATAATAACTCAAAAAGCTAATTAAGAAAGAGAATTATCCTTTCAAAAATCAAAAGGCTAACCAATTGGGCTAAAAACAAGACTGTTTTTAACCAAGTTAATAACAAAAAAAGGTACAACCCCTCCAAGAAAAATTATTATAAGAAAAGGAAATATTGTAAAGCCCTCTTGACGATTTAAGTCTCTATTAAAAAGAAGATAGTTAGACCCTCCCCCAAAAGAAATACGGTTAAACAAACTAAGAGAATAAATAGCAGAAAAAAGAACCCCAAAAACAACAAGCACCCCAACCCCATAATAATATTTAAACGCCGCAAGTAAAGAAAAGAACTCCCCAACAAAATTGCAACTTAAAGGTAGCCCCATATTTGATAAAGACAAAAAAAGCATGGAGACAGCAAAAAATGGCATAGTTAAAGTTAGACCCCTATAATATTTTATTAAACGCGTGTGATGACGATCATACAAAAAAGTCACTCCAATAAAAAGAGCAGAACTAACAAAACCATGTGCTAACATTAAAAAAACAGCCCCGACCAACCCCTCCATAATATGTGTGAAAATACCCAAGGGGACTAACCCCATGTGTGCAACAGAAGAATAAGCAACAAGTCGTTTAAAATCAATTTGACGACATGTCATCAGCCCCCCGTAAATAACTGCAATAACACTAAAACAAACAATAACTGGAGATCAATAAAAAGAAGCCTCTGGAAAAAGAGGCCAAGAAAAACGCAAAAGACCATAACCTCCTAGTTTTAATAAAATCCCCGCTAAAATAACAGAGCCTGCAACAGGCGCTTCTACATGCGCTTGTGGAAGCCAAATATGAAAAGGAACAAGCGGTAGTTTGACAGCAAAACTAAGAAAAACACCAACCAACGCTCATTTTTGAACACTCAAAGACAACTTCGTATTAAGTAAAAGAAAATAATTGGTTGTCCCAGTTGACTGATATAAAAAAAGTATTACAAAAAAAAAGAAAACCGACCCTGCAAAAGTAAAAAAAAAAAAATAAAAAGAAGCACGAACTTTTTCTTCTCGAGAGCCTCAAATACCAATTAAAAAAAACATTGGTATTAAAACACCCTCAAAAAAAATATAAAATAAAAAAAGGTCAAAAACTAAAAAAACACCAACCAATAAAATCTCTAAAAAGAATAGACATAATAAAAACTCTTTAAATAAAAACTTTGTCGATTTCTGACTTATTAAAATACAAATCGGAATTAAAAAAGTTGTTAAAAGCAAAAAGAACAAAGAGACACCATCTAAAGCAAAAAGGAGAGGGCCCCAAGCTAAAAAAGACCCTCATTCAACGAGTTCTATAAATTGAAAATGCCCTTCTCCATCAAATCCTCCCCATGAAACCAAAGCACTAAACAAAATAGCCAAAGACCACTCTAGGGCTCGTTTTTTTAAAAGACTTTTTTTTTCTCTCGAAACCCCCATCACACCAATTGTTCCAACTAAAAGAATCAACCAAAAAAGACTCATTAATGTAAAACAAGTGTGTCCGCCAAATAAATAGTTGTCAATAAACAAAAAACATAAGCTTGAATAATCGCAACAGCCATTTCTAATAGTGTAATAAAAACCATTATTACAATTGCCGATTTAAAAATAACACCAAAGCCGGCTAAGATGGCAAACAAAAGATGTCCAGCAGAAAGGTTTGCGGCCAAACGAACCCCCAAAGAAATAGCCCGAGAAAAATAACTAACCGTTTCTATTAAAACCAAAAGAGGAGCTAAAACTAAAGGGGCCCCACTAGGCATTAAAATACTAAAAAAATCTTTTTTAAACCTTAAAAGCCCAGAGAGAGTAATCCCGATAATAATCGAAAAAGAAAACCCAAGAGTTACAATTATATGAGTGGTTGGGGTAAATACATAAGGACATAAACCAAAGATATTTAAAAAGACTAAAAAAAAAAAGAGAGAAAGAATAAAAGGAAAAAATTTTAAACCCTCAACACCTAAGTTCTCTTTCGCCACATAATAAAAATGAAAGCACACTAATTCAAAAAAAGATTGCCATCTTTTAGGAATCAAATCAACTCCTTTTAAAAATAACAAAACCACAAAAATGACAAGAAGCATCATTATAGCAGAGTTCGTCAAGCCAAATAGCCACACAACATTAAACTGTTCAAAATAAGAAGAGCCACTCATTATCTATTTATTTGAATAAAAAGATCTTGTTTTTTAGTTAAAGGTTCTAATTCTTGAGTTAAAACAATAACACCAACCATAGCAACTAATAAAGCAAAGCCTGCTAAAAAAAATAAACAAAAACAAGGTATATACAAAACCTGCCCTAATGCCTCAATATTATGATAAGAAACAAGAAACCAAGGAAAAGACAAATCTCAACTTTCAACTCGAGGAAAGATAATTGATCAACTGGAAGCAATTTCTGAAAAAAAAAACCCTCCAATTAGAAACCCGACTGGCATATAGTTTGTCATATCAACTTCTTCTCTAAAAACAGGAGGATAGTCTGTTAAATTTAATAACATCACTACAAACAAAAACAAAACAGCAATGGCCCCCACATAAACAAGTAAAAACATTAAGGCAAGAAAGTCAACCTCTAATCAGAGAAAAAAAACTGCAGAGTTAACAAAAACAAGAACCAACCAAAAAATAGAAAGCACAGGGTTTAGGGCAGAAACAACCATTATTCCGGAAATAATTGTACTTAAAAAAAAACAAAAAATAAGAGCTTCCATTTTAAAACAACCCCATAACCACTTGGGAAGTGAAACAAAACCCAAAATGTGGAGAAAAAAAAAGAAAAAAAATAAAATAAAAACAAAGGCCAATTAAAAAAACCCTCTTAAAATTTAATTTGAGCTCTTTTTTTAAAGCTTTTGTTGAAATTAAAAACAAAGAGTTTTTTTGAAAAAAAAGAATTTTTACAATTCTAACATAATAAACCCCAGCAATTACAGAACAAAAAACGGCAAAAAAAAAAATAAAAAAAGATTTAGAAAGAACCCCAGATAATAAAACCACCCATTTTCCTAAAAACCCTGCAAAAGGAGGGATCCCAGCAATAGAAAAAAAAACAACTCCAAAAGTAATAGAAAGAAAGGGTAAAAGCCGGGATAGCCCACTAAATTCAATAAGTAAATTTTTATACACATTAAAACTCAAAACAATAGAAAAAACACAAATCGTCATAATGATGTATATAAAAAGATAGACCAAACTTGCTTGTAAGCTCTCAAAAGAACCATTTACTAAACCCCATAAAAGAAACCCCATGTGACCAATCCCACTATAAGCCAAAAGTCGTTTGACTCTTGTTTGATTTAAAGCACCTAAGGCCCCAACAAAAAGAGAAAAAACAACTCCAATTAAGAAAAGACTTATGGGCAACCCAATGGAAAACAAAAGAGAAAAAATGCCTATTTTAGGCACGATAGCTAATAAAACAACCGTTTTTGTTGGGGCCCCTTCATAGACATCTGGTACCCACATGTGAAAAGGAGCAACAGACAATTTAAAAAAAAGAGCCGCAATAATTAAAAGGTACCCAATCGGCACACAAACGTCAGAAAAACTTTGTTTTGAATTAAAAAGCAATTCTATATAATAAAAATATACACTGCCCCCAGTTCCACACAACAAAGCACAACCAAATAAAAATAAACCAGAAGAAAGAGCCCCCAAAACAAAATATTTTAACCCTGCCTCTGCACTATAGCCCGACCCCCTTGCAATCAAAACAAAAAAACAAAGTGTAGAGAGCTCTATTGCTAAATAAACAGAAAGCCAATTTTTAGAAGAAATTAAACAAAAAATCCCTAAAACAACAAGTAAATTTAAAATAGGAATGTCTGTTTGTTCTTCTTTTTTTGGTCCTAATAAGAGTAAAACCGCGAAGCCCCCAACTAAAACAAAAATTTTGGCTCACTCTAACTCAAAAAACCAAAAATAAAAAAAAACCAAAAAAAAAAAAAAAGAAAACTTTAAAAGAAAACCACGAAAGCCCAAACCCACCAAACTTAATATAAAACCACCGAAAAGAAAAATTTCGTTAATTTCTTTTTAATAATTGATTTTCTAAAACACCCAACACAGGCACAAGAACTAAAAAATAAAAAAAATAAAAAAAAGAAAGAACTTGCCCGATTAAAATAAAGGGCTCTTCAACTACTTGCGACCCGATTCAAGTCAAAAGACCAAAATTAACTATCAAAAACCAAAACGCCATTCGTCCCAAAGGGCGGAAAGACAGTCCTTTTAAAACACTTTTGTGTAAAATGGGTAAAAAAAATAAAATTAAAATACTACAAAACATAGCAACAACCCCCCCCAATTTATTTGGTATTGAACGCAAAATGGCATAAGCAAATAAAAAGTACCACTCGGGTTGAATGTGAACAGGAGTAACTAAAGAATTCGCCTGAATAAAATTCTCTGCGTCTCCTAAGAAATTAGGCCAAAAAAAAACAAAAAAAAAAAATAAAAAAAATAAAAAAAAGAAACCAAAAAGATCTTTCGAAGTATAAAAAGTATGAAAAGAAACACTGTCCATCGAAGAGTTTAAGCCGACAGGATTATTTGACCCATCAACATGTAAATAAACTAAATGAATAATAGCAAGAAAGGCTAAAATAAAAGGGAGCAAGAAATGCAAACTAAAAAACCGATTTAATGTAGCCCCAGAAACACTAAAACCACCTCAAACCCATTGAACAATATCCACCCCAAAATAGGGTATTGCAGATAATAAATTCGTAATAACAGTCGCACCCCAAAAAGACATTTGGCCCCAAGGCAAAACATAACCCATAAAAGCGGTCGCCATAGTCAATAAAAAAAGCAAAACTCCAACACTCCAAACATGAAATTTCAAATACCCCCCGTAATATAACCCTCGTCCAATATGAATATAAAGACAAAAAAAAAACAAAGAAGCACCATTTGCATGTAAATATCTTAATAAAAACCCATAGTTAACATCGCGCATTATGTGCCCAATAGAAGCAAACGCAAGACCCGCATCTGAACAATAATGCATCGATAAAAAACACCCTGTTATAATTTGTAAAACTAAACACAATCCTAATAAAGACCCAAAGTTTCAAAAATAACTTATATTTGAAGGAGAGGGCAAGTCTACGAGAAACCCATTAACTGGAGATAAAATCGGGTTGTCCTTTCGTAATGGCATTCCTATATTGGAGAAGGACCATTAAATCCAAACAAAACACTAGCAACAAAAAGAACAACCCCCAAACTAAAAGGCAAATACCCCTTTCATAATAGGGCCATTAATTGGTCATATCGAATCCTTGGAAAAGACGCTCGTGCCCATAAAAAAAAACAAACAATAAAAACAACTTTCAAACCAAAAGGTAGGCCCAACCACCCTCCAAAAAATAAAAGAATAGTCAAACAACTCATAAAAATAATATGTGCATACTCTGCTAAAAAAAATAATGCGAAAGACATAGAGGCATATTCAACATTATAACCCGAAACAAGCTCCGATTCTCCTTCCGTTAAATCAAATGGGGCACGATTCGTTTCTGCTAAAATAGAAACCAAAAACATTACAACAATAGGAAAAAAAGGAATAAAGAATCAAATAAAATTTTGTGCCAAAACAATTTTATTAAAAGCCAAAGAGCCAACACATAAAAGAACAGAAATCAAGATCAACCCAATCGAAACCTCATAACTTATCATTTGCGCAGCCGCGCGAATCGCCCCTAAAAAAGCATATTTTGAACGACTTCCCCACCCAGACATTAAAACAGCATAAACACTTATAGAAGAAATGGCCAAAACCCACAAAAGACCAATATTAAAATCACTTATACCAATACCTCTTCCATAAGGAAGAATTCCCCAAACAATAAATGCTAATGTAAAAGAAGCAACTGGGGCAAAAAAGTAAACAAAAGCACTTGCCTGATGAGGGATGATCATTTCTTTAAGAAATAATTTTATCCCATCTGCAAAAGGCTGAAGTAACCCGCCCCCTACAACATTTGGCCCTTTTCTCATTTGCATATATCCTAAGATTTTTCGTTCTGCTAAAGTTAAAAAGGCCACAGCAATAAGTAAAGGAACAATAACAAAAACAGCTTTAATCAAATAAAAAAAAGTAGACCACATAAAGTCTCTTAGGCATTAAAAACAAACGTTTTATTGCCCACTGGTGAACAATTGTCTTTCCTGTGCATAGTGGTTTGTTTTAATCAATTTTTTAATTAAGAGGCCCAACAACCCTCCATGGCATCCGGCAGCCAAGTATGTAACCCTAATTGAGCTGACTTACCCATTACCCCAAAAAATAAAAATAAACAAATAAAAAAAACTTCCTTAGAAGGAGAAACTAAATTAAAAACAGAAGAAAAATCTAATGACCCAAAAGTTTTTCAAAGAAGGAACATTGCTAAAAGCAAGCCTATGTCACCAACTTTATTAACCAACATGGCTTTAATTGCTGCTCGATTTGCCTCAAGTCTTGTTAATCAAAAATTAATTAATAAATAAGAACAAAGACCAACTCCTTCTCATCCAATAAACAATTGAAGAAAATTAGCGCTAGTGACTAAGAAAACCATTAAAAAAGTAAACAAAGAAAGGTATGCCATAAACCGAGGCACATGAGGGTCCCCTCGCATATAAGCAATAGAAAAAACATGAACCAAAGTAGAAACAAGAAAAACCACAAACAACATAACTGCAACTAAACCATCAAACTGCAAATCAAAAAAAACAAGAAAAAACCCAGAGTCAAACCACTTTCATAGTCTAATAAATGTTGCCGTTGAATTAAATAAAATTTCTATTCCAACTAAAACAGAATAAGACAAACCGATAATTAAACAACATGAAGTTAAAATCCCTGCTCCCTTTTCTCCTATATGCCTTCCAAAACAACCAGTTAAAATTGATCCAACTAAAGGGAAAAATAAAATTAAAAGATACATAAATAAAACCAAACAAAAATTATTTCTTTTTTTTTTCTAAAATAAAACCAAACAAAAAATATTTCTTTTTTTTTTTAGAAGCAATCCTAACTTAAAGAATAGTTGTCTTTAGAGAACTATTAATTTTTGATCCTTTCGTACTAAAAAACAAAATATCTGTGTTTATCATTGTAGATAGAAACCAAGCTGTGTTACCACGCTTTTAACTCAAATCATGTACAGCTTTAATGGGTGAACAAACCAACCCTTAGGAGTGACTACTTCCTAGGACGCTGCAATTCAACATCGAGGTCGCAAACACCGTCGTTGATTAACTCTCAAACGTTATTGCGCTGTTATCCCCAGGGTAACTTTTATTTGTTTTCGTTGTTTTTTTCATTCCAAACAACGGATCATAAAACACACCAAAAATGTCCCTTAAAAAATTTTTCAGGGTGAAGCTAAGCCATAGTTCGTTTTTGTTACTTTTTAAAAAACTGTCGCCCCAACAAAACTGTCCCGCTTATAGAAAAATCTAAGCCCTCAGTAAAGCTCCATGGGGACTTCTCGTCTTACAATTTTAATGTAGCATCTTCACTACAAATTCAATTTCATTAAGTATTTTTTTAAGACAGAGAAACTTTCGTGACACCATTCATACCGGTCAACAATTAATTAACAATTGATTACGCTACATTTTCACAGTTAGTGTTACCGCGGCCATTTAGCTGTCTTTATTAATAAGCAAAACAAACTTTTTTAGATCCAACCATAGGGCAGGTCTCACCTTTTATAAAAAGCAAAAAGCTATGTTTTTGGTAAACAGTCGAAGTTCTCTTTTGCCGAGTTCCTTAAAAAAATGTGTCTCTCTTTTTTTTCTTTCTTTAGTTAGAAAAACAGCTCCTCTTCTTGGTTTTTCCTGATATAATATATAAAAAAAAAATTCCCATAAAAAAACTCTAAGGGTCTGTATAACCCGAAAGTGGTAATATAAAGAAAAAAAAATAATAAATTTAGATTACTCATATAAAAATTGTTTCTACTGAAAAACGGTATATTTTGCTATTAAAAAATTCTATTTGCAGAGTTTTGGTTTGATTTTAACCACCAAAATTAAAAAAAAAATTAAATTATTAAATAAACAACTACGCACTTTTTAAAAGATGGCTGGCTCTAAGCCTACTTTTTTATTGTCTAGGCCTTGTTTTTTTTTTACACTAAAAAGAAACAAATGACTTTAACTTCTGCTTTGAGCTTTCTCTTTTAACAAAAAATCTTTTCACTTTTTGTTTGTCTACTTTTTTTTTATTTGATTTTTTATTTTATTACAAAAAAAATAAAACAAAAAGGGCACTACTTAAATAGTTTTCGCAAAAAACCAGCTATATCCAAGTTCGATTGGTCTTTCACCCCTAATCACAAATCTTCTGAGGGTTTTGCCACAACCACCAGTTCGTTCTTGTGTACTATTCATGATTAAATCACTTGGTTTCGGGTATTTTGACTAAAAAAAACTTCTTTTAATTTTCCGTTTTTAAATATGCCAAATTAATCTCTTTTACCCATTATACAAAAGGTACGCTGTTTTAAAGCTGCTTAAAAAAAAAAGATTCCAGCTCTTTTCAACTCTCTTTCAACTTTCCTTTACAGTACTCTTACTATCAGTATAAACTAACGTTTAGTCTAGATCTATGACCCCTTTTTACACAACTCCAACTTCGCTCGCCACTACTCTCGGAATCTCGTTTGATTTTTACTCGGTATTAAGATGTTTCAATTCAAACCTCAGGCTCGCTTTTCCGCAGAAGCAACAACTAATGCGTCTTTTCGCCGTTTCGAAGGGTCTGTCGTCTGATTTTAGTTTATCTTAGCCATCTTCTTTTTTTTTAGTTTTCTTCTTTTTTAACCCTCACCCCAAAAAAAAATAATCTTCAATAAAAGGAGAAACCAAAATTGAGGGAAACATATTGTTGTAAGAACAAGAGACAGGGACAGTTTTGTAAGAGTGAGACTCGAACTCACTTTTCTCGGGGTATGAACCCGAAGACTATCCCTTAGTCTTTCTTACC